GAAACAATGATAAATAGATACGAATACAGCAGAAAAAAAAGGGGGGGGAATCAAAAAAACAAGTAGAGACAAATTTTACAAAGTTATATACAAGTCGCTACCCCCCCTCGGTATTTCTTTAATTGAATTTCGTTTGATTAGACGGAAGTTCCTTAAAAACTTCCGCTTTCTTTAAAAGATTCTGAACAGTTTCTGTGGGTTGAGCACCCTTTTCAAGGAAATCTAGAATAACAGGAACATTTAAATAAGTTTGATTCTTCATTGGATCATAAAATCCCACCTTTCTAAGATCTTTTCCTTCTCTTCGGGATCGAACATCAATTGCAACGATTCGATAGACGGCTCATTGGGATAGATGTAGATGAACAATACCCCCCCTAGAACTGTATAGGAAGTTTTCTCCTCGTACGGCTCGAGAAAAAATGATTTGATTTGACGTTTTGTCTATGTATGCAATTCTAATAAATAAAATGACAAATGGGCCTATAAAATCAATTAGACTATGATTTCAGTCTTTTTTTTTTCTTCCTAAAAATGAAAAAGAAACCATTCGTACTCATAACTCAAGTTGGATAACTCTCAACTAGCTCAAAGGAAAAATCTTTAGTAAATTTCATTTATTGAGTGGTCTTTACCCCCTTTTGTTTCTCTCGTTTCAAATTCTATTTGGAGTCTTTAGTCTGATCCAGTTATTGAGACTATCGAGACAATTAAAATGGTGTTTCCTTGTTCTTAGATCCTTTATTCTTATTTTTAATCATTGGGTTTAGACATTACTTCGGTGCTTCTTAATCCTTTCAAAATGGCAGCAACATACCCTTTTTGATTTCTTTCTATCAAAGAATCCTATGGACAGTTGATTCACGCGTGATACACTTTGAATCGAAAAAGTTGGATAAATTCCAACAAGTTTTACTTTTGAATTGAAAACTTGCTCGAATTGGATGCTTTCGATTTCTATATGGAAGATACATTTACGAAGTTGTTCCGATTGATTGGCATTAACCTTAGATCCTTGCCCCCGAGAAATGAATTAATCCTTTCTACTCGAGCTCCATTGTGGACTATTTACAACTCAACAAAAAATCGAGTGTAACAGAACAAACAATGTCGAGCCAAGAGCACCCTCATTCCTAGATAAATCGAAAATGGTGGATGTAAAAATCCACAATGGATCGTGTCCTTCAAGTCGCACGTTGCTTTCTACCACATCGTTTCAAACGAAGTTTTACCATAACATTCCTCGAATTTGGAACCGGTATGGAATTGATTCAATCATGGAATCATGAATAGTCATTGGTTCGGTTGTACATAGACATCGTAATCTAGACTTTTTCTTCTATATATGATATGTGTATGTGCAACGAGTTTTCTGAAAAAGTCTTAGCAAGAAAGCATCTTTAACATACATAAATAATATTTTAACATACATAAATAATATATAGATAATAGAAAGAAATAGAAATATATAAACGAATAATGAATCTGCATCTTCAAGTAACTCAATAGGATTGAGTAAACGATTTCCTACTTTTTGAGTACCGAAGATTCCACTTACAAGGAATCATTAAAAAAATTTAGTAAAAATAGTTCTAATTAAAATTGAAAAAGTTTCCTATTTAGACATAATTATTTAATTTGAAGAAAATTGAACAATAAGTATCACGTTTGATCTTCATAGGAAGATCCGTTTTTCTTTTTTAATTGACTCATCACTGATTTCATTTAAAATAGATAAAAAGATCAAAGAAAAGAAGAAAGAAATCCAATTTTTTCATGAGATGGATAAAAAAATGATGTAAGTTAAGATTTGAATCTTTATTCTTTTCATCTGATTACGAAAATTAAAATTCAAAAAAATAGGGAGGGTTTTTCGTATCTATCAGATAGACTGAACAGTTGTCACTATTATAGATATTCTATAATATAGAATTAAAATAATTTCAGTTTAAATAGTTTAAGGGATCACAAATCGTTTTCACAAAAACCCAAAAATTTTTGTCATTAAAATAGAACGATACATATCATATATGCGATACTTTTCCTTAGTTTATATGATAAACTTTTTTTAACATAGGATTGAGTAATATTTCAATAATCGACTCGTGTCATAAAGTGAATAAAAGGGATAGGATAAATCACCCCTGCCTCAATCGGTACATAGATTTCCAATTTTTCATTAGAGCCAAACACGAAATACCTAAATAAAATGAGATTCAAAGAAAATAGATTGGCTCCATAATATATTTCTATATGTTATGGAACTTGATCATTTGTTAATGAGATTCAAACAGACACAGATATTCAAATTAATACGGATTAACTCCCCCTACTTCTTTCTATGGGAATAATGGAGCATAAAAAAGGGATATGCGCTGGGACGGAAGGATTCGAACCTCCGAATAGCGGGACCAAAACCCGTTGCCTTACCACTTGGCCACGCCCCATTTCAATTTCTAATCTAGACTAAGAAACAATAATATTGGTATTGGTTCTTTGT